TTTTGAAAATCATCTTTTTGAGATTAAAAATGATCATTTTTTTCTGAGTGAACTCGAAAACCCCTTTTCTAGTTATCCGGATTCTGGTTATCTGAATAATGGATCTAATAGTGACGATCCTTACTATTATCGTTACATGTATGATACTCAATATAGTTGGAATAATCACATTAATAGTTACATTGACAGTTATCTTGATTCTGTCAATGTAACTATTAATGTGATTATTGTAAGTAGTAGTGACAATTATAGTGACAGTTACCCTTTTCGTTCCATTTATGGTGAAAGTAGAAATAGTAGTGAAAGCGAGAGTTCGAGTATAAGGAATGCAGGTGATTTAACTCTAAGAGAAAGTTATAATAATCTCGATGTAACTCAAAAATACAGGCATTTGTGGGTTCAATGCGAAAAGTGCTATGGATTAACTTATAAGAAAATTTTTAAGTCAAAAATGAATATTTGTGAACAATGCGGGTATTATTTGAAAATGAGTAGTTCAGATAGAATAGAACTTTTGATTGATCCAGGCACTTGGTATCCTATGGATGAAGACATGGTCTCTCTGGATCCCATTGAATTTCATTCGGAGGAGGAGCCGTATAAAGATCGTATTGATTCTTATCAAAGAAAGACAGGGTTAACTGAGGCTGTTCAAACAGGCATAGGCCAATTAAACGGTATTCCCGTAGCAATTGGAGTTATGGATTTTCAGTTTATGGGGGGTAGTATGGGATCTGTAGTCGGGGAGAAAATTACCCGTTTGATAGAGTATGCTACCAAAAAATTTCTACCTCTTATTCTAGTGTGTGCTTCTGGGGGTGCACGTATGCAAGAAGGAAGTTTGAGCTTGATGCAAATGGCTAAAATATCTTCTGCTTTATACGATTATCAATCAAATAAAAAACTATTTTATGTACCAATTCTTACATCTCCGACTACGGGTGGGGTGACAGCTAGTTTTGGTATGTTGGGGGATATCATTATTGCCGAACCCAATGCCTACATTGCATTTGCGGGTAAAAGAGTAATTGAACAAACATTGAATAAAACAGTACCCGAAGGGTCACAAGCGGCCGAATACTTATTTCAGAAAGGCTTATTCGATCTAATCGTACCACGTAATCCTTTAAAAAGCGTTCTGAGTGAATTATTTCAACTCCACACTTTCTTTCCTTTGAATCAAAATCCAAAGAGTATTAAGTTTAATTAGTTTTTTGTAGTAAACACGTAGTTAGTTTATCGGAATCAAAGTAAAAATAAGAAGAATGGGGTTTTCTTTAGTGACTTAAGATCTATAAGATCTAATTGTAGAAAGAATCACAAGTTGCATATAATTTTTCTTTTTTTTTTTTTTTACTAATATTTCTGATTACTAAATATTCATGATTACGAATCAGCAAGCCTCTATAAAAGAATGACTTCTTGCTTTTGTGAAATTAGGCGAAGTTCATCTTCCCTTCTTACGTATGTATTATCGAATAAATTCAAATATAGAAAATATATAATTGTGTATTTTTCTATATCTCTCATTTTGACTAAGAAGCCTAGAAATCTTTCGTTAATTTGTAAAAAACCTTTTCTTTATTAAATATTAAATTAGAAGACAAGAACAAACGAATAAGAATAGAGGAAGAATAAGAAACTAAATTATCATACATATCTTTCATGTCGAAAGATGAATAAGTCCATTTAGTTAGTTCTACTTTCCTTGCACTTATTATATATACTCACTTAGATATATACTTTGATCTATATTAATTTACTTTGATCTATATTAATTTACTTTGATCTATATTAATTAAAATGAAAATCTCATAATTACAATATACTAATTAGAATCGAATTTTAGAATCGAATTAATAAGAATTCTAGAACTAGAATTCTTAATTGAAAATTATTAATTAGAATTCTTACAAGATATATTTATAAGAATAGAAACAATATAATAATATTAGGTACAAATAGTAAATCGAGGTATTCATTCTATGATAACTTTCAACTTTCCCTCCATTTTTGTGCCTTTAGTAGGCCTAGTATTTCCGGCAATGGCAATGGCTTCTTTATTTCTTTATGTTCAAAAAAACAAGATTGTTTAGATCTGATAGCACTAAATCTCATTTTTTTTGAACTTAGATAACAAAACTCTCTATTTATTGGAATATGGTATAACACGGGGTTTCTGCTGAACAAAAATCGAACATACATAAATGAAAGAGCTTTTATACATACAGAAAATGCTACATGGGTAAACGAATTCTAGCTATTTTCAACTAGAATCAGGATTGGCGGATGTCTAAAATGGAAAGGCCATATATTAATATGTATGTCGATATCCTTAGTAGGGTCATGAAGTGAAGAGGTTTTTTCCATCTAACCAATTTTATGAACTATTCCTAAAGGTTCACATCAAAATCGTGCTAGTTGATGAGAGTTATTTCGGAAACAAAAACAGTAAAATTAAATTCATTGGGCTATGCTCTCAATTCCAATAAAATGAAAT